CAATGAGGGACGGTCATAATAAAGTTTACAAGTCGTTTTCAGATGTAATTGAAGGGAAAGAGGGAAGATTTCGCGAGACTATGCTTGGCAAACGGGTTGATTATTCGGGACGTTCAGTCATTGTTGTAGGTCCCTCGCTTTCATTACATCGATGCGGATTGCCTCGCGAAATAGCAATAGAGCTTTTCCAGACATTTGTAATTCGTGGTCTAATTAGACAACATCTTGCTTCAAACATAGGAGTTGCTAAGAGTAAAATTCGGGAAAAAGAGCCCATTGTATGGGAAATACTTCAGGACGTTATGCAGGGGCATCCTGTATTGCTGAATAGGGCACCCACTCTGCATAGATTAGGTATACAGGCATTCCAACCCATTTTAGTGGAAGGACGTGCTATTTGTTTACATCCATTAGTTTGTAAGGGATTCAATGCAGACTTTGATGGGGATCAAATGGCTGTTCATGTACCTTTATCGTTGGAGGCGCAAGCGGAGGCTCGTTTACTTATGTTTTCTCATATGAATCTCCTGTCTCCAGCTATTGGAGATCCCATTTCCATACCAACTCAAGATATGCTTATGGGACTCTATGTGTTAACAAGCGGAAATCGTCGAGGTATTTATGCAAATAGGTATAATCCAAGTAATCGCAGAAATTATCAAAATGAAAGAATTGACGATAATAGTGATAAGTATACGAAAGAACCCTTTTTTTGTAATTCCTATGATGCAATTGGAGCTTATTGGCAGAAAAAAATCCATTTAGATAGCCCTTTATGGCTCCGGTGGCAACTAGATCAACGCCTTATTGCTTCAAGAGAAACCCCCATCGAAATTCACTATGAATCTTTGGGGACCTATCATGAGATTTATGGACACTATCTAATAGTACGAAGTATAAACAAAGAAATTATTTGTATATACATTCGAACCACTATTGGTCATATTTCTCTTTATCGAGAAATTGAAGAAGCTATACAAGGCTTTTGTCAAGCCTGCTCCGATGGTTTTAATCATAGGGATCGAAACTAAGTAATTCTATACTACACTATTGGAGCAAATTCAGATCTAGTTGGTTCCACTCGAACCATAGTTCCTGAATTTCTATACGAATTCAAATCGAGAAAAGGAAGTTTTCCAATCATTAACTCAAATCCATTGTCGAACCCTACTCAGCGGAATATGGAGGTACTTATGGCCGAACGGGCCAATTTGGCCTTTCACAATAAAGTGATAGATGGAACTGCCATTAAACGAATTATTAGCAGATTAATAGATCACTTCGGAATGGCATATACATCACACATCCTGGATCAAGTAAAGACTGTGGGTTTCCAGCAAGCCACTGCTACATCCATTTCATTAGGAATTGATGATCTTTTAACAATACCTTCTAAGGGGTGGTTAGTCCAAGATATTGAACAACAAAATTTGATTTTTGAAAACCAACATCGTTATGGAAATGTACACGCGATAGAAAAATTACGCCAATCCATTGAGGTATGGTATGCTACAAGTGAATATTTGCGATATGAAATGAATCCTAATTTTAGGATGACGGACCCTTTTAATTCAGTCCATATAATGTCTTTTTCGGGAGCTAGAGGAAATGCATCTCAAGTACACCAATTAGTAGGTATGAGAGGATTAATGTCGGATCCACAAGGGCAAATGATTGATTTACCTATTCAAAGCAATTTACGCGAGGGACTTTCGTTAACAGAATATATCATTTCTTGCTATGGAGCCCGAAAGGGAGTTGTGGATACCGCTGTACGAACATCAGATGCTGGATATCTTACGCGCAGACTTGTTGAAGTAGTTCAACACATTGTTGTACGTAGAACAGATTGTGGGACCACCCGAGGTATCTCTGTGAGTCCTCGAAATAGGATGACACCGGAAAGAATTTTTATCCAAACATTAATTGGTCGTGTATTAGCAGACAATATCTATATGGGGTCACGATGCATTGCTATTCGAAATCAAGATATTGGGATTGGACTTGTCAATCGATTCCTAAACTTTCGACCACAACCAATATCTATTCGAACTCCTTTTACTTGTAAGAGTACGTCTTGGATCTGTCGATTATGTTATGGCCGGAGTCCTACTCATGGTGACCTGGTGGAATTGGGCGAAGCTGTAGGTATTATTGCGGGTCAATCCATTGGAGAGCCGGGTACTCAACTAACATTAAGAACGTTTCATACCGGTGGAGTATTCACAGGGGGTATCGCCAACCATGTACGAGCCCCTTCTAATGGAAAAATCAAATTTAATGAAGACTTGGTTCATCCCACACGTACACGTCATGGGCACCCTGCTTTTCTATGTTATATAGACTTGTATGTAACTATTGAGAGTCAAGATACTCTACATAACGTGACTATTCCACCAAAAAGTTTTCTTTTAGTTCAAAATGATCAATATGTAAAATCAGAACAAGTGATTGCTGAAATTTGCGCGGGAGCATACACTTTGAATTTGAAAGAGAAGGTTCGAAAACATATTTATTCCGACTCAGAAGGAGAAATGCACTGGAGTACCGATGTATACCATGCACCCGAGTTTACGTATAGTAATGTCCATCTATTACCAAAAACAAGCCATTTATGGATATTAGCCGGAAGCTCGTGCAAATCCAGTACCAGTAGAGGAACTTTTTCACTACATAAGGATCAAGATCAAATGAACGCTCATTCTCTTTCTGTGGAAAGAAGATCTATTTCGAGTCCATCAGCAAATAATGATCAAGTTAAATATAAATTCTTTAGTTCAAATCTTTTGGATAAAAACGAAAGTAGGATTCCTGATTATTTAAAACTTAATCGAATTCTAGATACTGCTTATTCTAATCGCATATATCCTGCTATTCTTCAGGAGAATTCGGATTTATTAGCAAAAAGGAGAAAAAATAGATTCATCATTCCATTTCAATCCATTGAAGAGCGGGAGAAAGAAATAATGACCAACTCCGGCCTCTCAATTGAAATGCCTATAAATGGTATTTTACGTAGAAATAGTGTTTTTGCTTATTTCGACGACCCCCAATATCGAAGAAAGAGTTCCGGAATTATTAACTATGGGGCTATAGGCATGCATTCAATTGTCAAAAAAGAAGATTTGATTGAGCATCGCGGAGTCAAAGAATTAAAGCCAAAATATCAAATGAAAGTCAATCGTTTTTTTTTCATTCCCGAAGAAGTGTATATTTTACCCGAATCTTCTTCCTTAATGGTACGGAACAATAGTTTGATTGGAATAGATACACAAATCACTTTTAATATAAGAAGTCGGGTAGGTGGATTGGTTCAAGTGGAGAAAAAAAAAAAAAAATGGGAACTCAAAATATTTTCTGGCGATATCCATTTTCCGGGAGAGGCAGATAAGATATCCAAACACAGTGGGATTGGGATACTACCCCGAACGGTAAAAATAAATTCTAAGGAATCCACAAAAGTTAAAACCTGGATCTATGTCCAATGGATTACACCGAGTAAGAAAAAGTCTTTTGTTTTGGTTCGTCCAGTAATCATATATGAAATAGCGGACGGTATAAATCTAGAAACACTTTTCTCCCAGGATCTATTGCAAGAAAAGGATAATCTGAAACTTCGAGTTGTGAATTATCTTCTATATGGAAATAGTAAACCAATTCTGGTAATCTCTGACACAAGTATTCAATTAGTTCGTACTTCTTTAGTATTGAATTGGGAACAAGACAAAAAGAATTCGTCTGTCGAAGAGGCCCGTGCTTCTTTTGTTGAAGTAAGTACAAATGGTCTGATTCAGGATTTCCTAAGAATAAACTTATTAAAATCCGACATTTCATATATCAGCAGAAAAAGGAATGATTCATCAGGTTCCGAATGGATTTCCGCTAATGGGTCAGCTCGGACCACTATTAATCCATTTTTTTCCATTTATTCCAAGACAAAAATTCAACAATCACTTAAATTTAAACAAAATCAAGGAACTATTATTACATTATTGAATAGAAATAAGGAATGCCAATCTTTGATAATTTTGTCATCATTTAATTGTTTTCGAATAGATCCATTTAAAAATCAAAAAGATTACAATGTAATAAAAGAAGCAATTAAAAGAGATTCTCGAATTCCAATTAGGAATTCTTTGTTGGGCCCTTTAGGAACAACTCTTCAAATTTCAAATTCTTTTTCATTTTACCATTTAATAACTCATAATGAGGTCTCAGTAACGAAATATTTTAAACTTGACAATTTAAACAAGGCTTTTCAATTAATTAAATATTATTTAATGGATGAAAACCGCGGAATTGGGAATCCCGATCCGTGTGCTAGCCGCGTTTTGAATCCATTAAATTTGAATTGGTATTTTCTCCATCATAATTATAATCATAATTATTGTGAAAAAGAATTCACAATAATTAGTCTAGGAGAGTTTATTTGTGAAAATGTATCTATAGCCAAAAAAGGACCAGAATTAAAATCGGGTCAAGTTATAATTGTTCACCTTGATTCTGTAGTAATAAGATCTGCTAAACCTTATTTGGCCACTCCGGGAGCAACTGTTCATGGCCATTATGGAGAAATCCTATATGAAGGAGATACATTAGTTACATTTCTATATGAAAAATCAAGATCTGGTGATATAACGCAAGGTCTTCCAAAAGTGGAACAAGTCTTAGAAGTGCGTTCGATTGATTCAATATCCACAAACCTAGAAAAGAGAGTTGAGGGTTGGAACGAGTGTATAACAAGAATTATTGGAATTCCTTGGGGATTCTTGATTGGTGCGGAGCTAACTCTAGTGCAAAGTCGTATCTCTTTGGTTAATAAGATCCAAAAGGTTTATCGATCCCAGGGGGTACAAATCCATAATCGGCATATAGAAATTATTGTACGTCAAATAACATCCAAAGTTTTGGTTTCAGAAGATGGAATGTCTAATGTTTTTTTACCCGGAGAACTAATTGGATTGTTGCGAGCGGAACGAACGGGACGCGCTTTGGAAGAAGCAATTTGTTACCGAGCCATATTATTGGGAATAACGAGAACATCTTTGAATACTCAAAGTTTCATATCCGAGGCGAGTTTTCAAGAGACTGCTCGCGTTTTAGCAAAAGCTGCTCTCCGTGGTCGTATCGATTGGTTGAAAGGCCTGAAAGAAAATGTTGTTCTAGGTAGTATGATCCCTCTTGGTACGGGATTCAAAGGATTAGTACACCCCTCACGGCAATATAAAAGCATTTCTTTGAAAACCAAAAGGAAGAATTTTTTCGAGGGGGAAATGAGAGATATTTTGTTCCACCACAGGGAGTTATTTGCTTCTTGTATTTCAAAAAATTTCTAGGATACAATACAGTAGAACAATCATGTAAATTTATAGGATTTAATGATTCCTGGATTCCTGAGTCAGATTCATCCGTTTAGTTTACCTATTGGTGTAGTGATCCTGTGATTTGTTTTTGTTATATTAAGAGCAATTAAAGAAATTCAATTAATATAAAGAAATAAATAGAATAAGAGTAGAGTAAGGAATAGAAAGAAATTAATCGCTTGGATCGTCTACCAACGTCCAATCTCCGGGAAAAGAGAAGGTTCCGTCGGAACAATTATTTATTTCAGGGTGTCTCATCTCTCTTTTTCAAAGCAAAAAAAGAGAGAGGGAGTGTGGGGAAAAATGATAAGAAGAAGATATTGGAACATTAATTTGGAAGAGATGCTGGAAGCAGGAGTTCATTTTGGTCATGGTATTAAAAAATGGAATCCGCGAATGGCACCTTATATCTCTGCAACGCGTAAAGGTATTCATATTACAAATCTTACTAGAACTGCTCGTTTTTTATCAGAAGCTTGTGATTTAGTTTTTGATGCAGCAAGTAGAAGAAAACAATTCTTAATTGTTGGTACAAAAAAAAAAACAGCGGATTCAGTAGTGCGGGCGGCAAAAAAAGCTCGATGTCATTATGTTAATAAAAAATGGCTCGGGGGAATTTTAACGAATTGGTCCACTACAGAAATGAGACTTCAACAGTTCAGGGACTTGAGAAGGGAACAAAAGACAGGGGGATTCAACCGTATTCCAAAAAGAGATGCGGCTCGATTCAAGAGACAGTTATCTCACTTGCAAACATATCTAGGCGGGATAAAATATATGACGGGATTGCCCGATATTGTAATAATCATTGATCAGCAAGAAGAATATACGGCCCTTCGAGAATGTATCACTTTGGGGATTCCAACGATTTGTTTAATTGATACAAATTGTGACCCGGATCTGGCAGATATTCCGATTCCTGCAAATGATGATGCTATAGCTTCAATCCGATTAATTCTTAACAAATTAGTATTTGCAATTTGTGAAGGTCGTTCTAGCTATATACGAGATCCCTGATTAATAATAAGATAAATAATATTAGATAAATAAATTGTTTTGTGAAACCAATACAATAAAGTTATGGAATCGGTTACTATTCCTGAATTGCGCAAAAGAGATCAAAATAACTGGGAATAGTATGGAATTAGCTCGTGTCCAAAAAATAGACAATTCAAGTGGGCAAGTTGAAAAAACGAAGGTTGAATCAAAATAATTTCTTTAAAAGTTTTCTTTCAGAGGGCAATATGAATGTTGTATCATGTTCCATCAGCACATTAAAGGGGTTATATGATCTATCCGGTGTGGAAGTCGGCCAGCATTTCTATTGGAAAATAGGGGGTTTCCAAGTCCATGGCCAAGTACTTATAACTTCTTGGGTTGTAATTGCTATTTTATTAGGCTCGGCCATTGTAGCTGTTCGGAATCCACAAACCATTCCGACCGACGGTCAGAATTTCTTTGAATATGTCCTTGAATTCATTCGAGACGTGAGCAAAACCCAGATTGGAGAAGAATATACTCCATGGGTTCCTTTTATTGGAACTCTGTTTCTATTTATTTTTGTTTCTAATTGGTCAGGGGCGCTTTTACCTTGGAAAATCATAGAGTTACCTCATGGGGAGTTAGCTGCACCTACGAATGATATAAATACTACTGTTGCTTTAGCTTTACTTACGTCAATAGCATATTTTTATGCGGGACTTAGCAAAAAAGGCTTAAGTTATTTTGGTAAATATATTCAACCAACTCCAATTCTTTTACCCATTAACATTTTAGAAGATTTTACAAAACCCTTATCACTTAGCTTTCGACTTTTCGGAAATATATTAGCGGATGAATTAGTAGTTGTTGTTCTTGTTTCTTTAGTACCTTCAGTGGTTCCTATACCTGTCATGTTCCTTGGATTATTTACAAGTGGTATTCAAGCTCTTATTTTTTCAACTTTAGCTGCTGCTTATATAGGCGAATCTATGGAGGGGCATCATTGATTGACTAATTTTATAAATCTTTTTTCTAGCGTAGTGCAAGGCATGCTCAAGATAATTGACTTTGTGAACACAGAAATAGATAAAAAGTTTTATTTATAGATTTAGAGAAAGAGTAAAAAAAATTACGATAATGGGGAATTTCAAAAAAA